TCTGCCAATTGAAGACAATCAAGTCTAATCTGATACAACGAAAAAGGGAAGATGAGTAGAAAAACTTATTAGATACCATTGCATTGACTCCGGTATCTAATAAGTTCTACCTACTATTGGATTTGAACCAATGACTCCTGCCGTATGAAAGCAATACTCTAACCACTGAGTTAAGTAGGTAATTTATCACCGCAAAAGAAGACCCATCACCTCGGGGATTATAGATAGAATATTCTTTCTAAGCAATACCAATCTGTTAACAGTAAACGGATCAGAGAGTTATCATGTGGGATTAGGGAATATCCATCTTGACAAGAAATTATCTATATGTTAAGATATCTATGACAAGGGCTATAGCTCAGTTAGGTAGAGCACCTCGTTTACACGTGCGCCAATGCTTTTCAAGGGAGCTTATTATGCAATGAACATAATTGATCTTATTGAAAAATCAATGTCTTACTCCATAGATTCGAGAGAACAATAGCCTGACAAATATTTGGTTCGGTCCGATTTTGGTGCGAATTTAGGTGCCAAATCAAATAGAACCCGTCATTGATTTGATAGTTGATAAGGTAAATACCCAGCCCATTCAATGATAGGCATAATGAGTATAAGGGCTTCAAAAAAACCTCTTTTCGTCCTATGAACTTTAAGGTGTATGAAGTCTCATATTCGATTCTTGCAGCGGAACGATAGAGACTCCATTTAACTTAGGTTGATCTAAGCCGAAGGCAGACCTAAGTCAAGGTAACCCTTCTTTGAAACACTTTGGTATTGCTACTAGATCTGAATACAAATAATGAATCAGAGCACATGGAGCCAGCTCATTATCTTCCTGTAAAGAAAAAATATGGTGGACTAACTGATCTTTACATCAGTTGATGAAAGAGCCCAATGCAACAAACAAAATGCATGTTGGGTCTTTGAAACAGTTCGAATCATTTCGATAATAATCAGTTTGATCTGTTTTACCGAGAAGGTCTACGGTTCGAGTCCGTATAGCCCTAATACATTCTATTTGTCTATTTTTGTATAGACATTCTAGTTTAGTATAGTTTTCATTTCCTCATCAGTACTTGTTTATAGACTGGACAGACCGTTGGTTGTTTCATAGAAATGAAATGAAAGCATTACCACATATTCATGTAAATACACAGGGACCTGAAAATCAAAAAAATAATTCATTCCAATGGATCTAATCAGATCAGTATGTGTCAAATCTAGGACAAGAAAAAGAAAGAAAATATAATCGTTCGATGCATTAGATTGTGTTTACGTATTCGTATTTGTATAAAATCAATAAAAGCAACGACGATCCTTTACCTGGATTTTAATGAAAAGAATACTTCGAATATGTTAGAAATCTCTAGACATCTTTTACCCAAAAAATTTTATCGGTTTTGATAATAACTATGTTATATTTGATATTATTTTTTTGATAATATTTCATTATCTTATTTCATTTTATTGTTTATACATTATATAACATTATATATTTACATATAATTTATATAAGATTATATAAGAAATATATATTTCTAAATATAAAATACAAAGAAATAAATATAAGGAAATAGCAAGAAAAAAACATAGTATTACGTTTCATAATTATGAAACATAGTTATAGTATTACTATTCATTAGAATACATTAGTAATAGAATATTCTATTAGGTTAGATTAGTATATTTTAGTATTTAATTAAATTACTTTTATTATTTAGAATCTTTTATTATTTAGAATTTTATTATTTAATATTTTTTATATCTTATATCTATTTTTTTATAGAGAATAGAGAAAGCGAGACAAAGTGAGAGAGTTTTGTTTGTGTAAGAACGCCTTATGTCTACACCATATCTAAATAGAATCGAAATCAAAAATGGAATCCCGATTCCGTTGGATGAATCTCTAAACAAGACATGCCACACAGCAAACAAACTCTGAACTATGCACTTTGATTTGATTAAAATCAATTCTTGTTTCACCTAGGAAAACAAGTTCTGGATGAATTGACAATGCCAACCCGATCAGCATATTCCACATTAATAGGAGTACATTTATGTTTCTGCTTCACGAATATGATATTTTATGGGCATTTCTAATAATATCAAGCGTTATTCCTATCTTGGCATTTGTAATTTCAGGAGTTTTAGCCCCGGTTAGTGAAGGACCAGAGAAGCTCTCTAGTTATGAATCGGGCATAGAACCTATGGGGGACGCTTGGTTACAATTCCGAATCCGCTATTACATGTTTGCTCTAGTTTTTGTTGTTTTTGATGTTGAAACGGTCTTTCTTTATCCATGGGCAATGAGTTTCGATGTATTGGGTGTATCCGTATTTATCGAAGCTTTAATTTTCGTGCTTATCCCAATTGTGGGTTCAGTTTATGCATGGCGAAAAGGAGCGTTGGAATGGTCTTAACTGAGTATTCAGACAATAAAAAAAAAAAGGAAGGAAAAGATTACATTGAGACAGTTATGAATTTGATTGAGTTTCCATTA